CGAGCACCTTCTAGTGGAAAAATCCAATTCAATGAGTATTTGGTTCATCCCACACGTACACGTCATGGGCATCCTGCCTTTCTATGTTATATAGACTTGTATGTCACTATTGAACGTGAAGATATTCTATATAATGTGAATATTCCACCAAAAAGTTTTCTTTTAGTTCAGAATGAACAATATGTAGAATCAGAACAAGTGATTGCTGAAATTCGCGCGGGAACATCCACTTTGAATTTTAAAGAAAGGGTTCAAAAACATATTTATTCTGAATCAGAGGGAGAAATGCACTGGAGTACGGATGTGTACCATGCACCCGAATTTACATACGGTAATGTTCATCTCTTACCAAAAACGAGTCATTTATGGATATTATCAGGAAGGCCGCAAAGATCCAGTGTAGCCCCTTTTTCGCTCCACAAAGATCAAGATCAAACGAACATCCATTCTCTTTCTGCCGAACAAAGATATATTTCTAACTCCTCAGCGACTAATGATCCAGTAAGACACAAATTTGCTAGTTCGGGTCTTTCTAGTAAAAAAGAGGATAGGATTTTTTATTATTCAGAACTTAATCGAATCGTATGCACCGGTCATTCTAATCTCATATATCCTGCTAAGAATTCTGATTTATTGGCAAAGAGGCGAAGAAATAGTTTCATCATTCCATTTCAATTGATTCAAGAACGCGAGACAGAATTAATGCCCCCTTCAGGTATCTCGATTGAAATACCTATAAATGGTATTTTCCGCAGAAATAGTATTCTTGCTTATTTCGATGATCCTCGATACCGAAGAAAGAGTTCAGGAAGTCTTAACTATAGGACTATAGAGGCGCAGACAATCGTCAAAAAAGAGGGTTTGATTGAGTATCGAGGAGTTGAAGAATTTCGACCAAAATACCAAATGAAAGTAGATCGCTTTTTTTTCATTCCCGAGGAAATACATATCTTACCTGCATCTTCTTCCATAATGGTACGGAACAATAGTCTCATTGGAGTAGATACACAAATCACTTTAAATACAAGAAGCCGGGTAGGCGGATTGGTCCGAGTGGAGGAGAAAGAAAAAGAGATTGAACTGAAAATCGTTTCCGGAGATATTTATTTTCTTGGAGAAAGAGATAAGATATCCCGACACAGTGGCATTTTGATACCACCAAGAAGGGGAAAAACAAATTCCAAAGAATCAAAAAATTTGAAAAATTGGATCTATGTCCAAGGGATCATACTTACCAAGAAAAAGGATTTTGTTTTGGTTCGGCCCGTAATCCCTTATTTCATATGGGATGGTATAAATTTAGCAACGCTTTTCCCTCAGGATCTGTTGAAGGAAAAGGATAATGTGGAACTTCGAGTTGTCAATTATATCCTTTATGGAAATGACAAACCTATTCAGGGAATTTCTGACAGAAGTATTCAATTAGTTCGGACTTGTTTAGTAGTGAATTGGGATCAAGACAAAAAAAATTCTTCTATTGAAGAGGCCCGTGCTTACTTTGTTGAAGTAAAGACAAATGGTATAATTCGAGATTCCCTAAGAATCCATTTTGTGAAATCCACTATTTCGTATACCGGAAGAATAAGAAAAAGGAATGATCTGTCAGGTTCAGGATTTTTTTCTGATAATGGATTAGATCGTACCAATATCAATCCGTTTTATTTCATTTATTCAAAAACAAGACTTCAACAATCATTTAGTCAAAATGAAGGAACTGTTCGTACATTCTTGAATAGAAATAAGGAATGCCAATCTTTTCTAATTTTGTCATCATCCAATTGTTTTCGAATGGGCCCAGTCAAGGGTGTAAAATATCACAAAGAATCAATTAAAAAAGATCCCCGAATTCCAATTTGGAATTCGTCGGGTCCTTTAGGAACAGCCCTTCCAATTGTGAATTTTTATTCATTTTACCGTTTAATAACCCATAATCCTATTTTGGTAACTAACTATTTGCAACTTAAACACAATTTTCAAGTACTTAAATATTATCTAATCGATGAAAATCGAAGAATTTTGAATCCCGATCCATGTAGTAACATCATTTTGAATCCATTCAAATTGAATTGGTATTGTCTTCATCACAATTCTTGTGAAGAGACATCTACAAAAATAAGTCTTGGACAATTTCTTTGTGAAAATGTATGTATAGCCAAAAATGGAACAAACTTAAAGTCGGGTCAAATTCTAATTGTTCAAGTGAATTCTGTAGTAATAAGATCAGCTAAGCCCTATTTGGCCATCCCTGAAGCAACTGTTCATGGCCATTATGGGGAAATCATTTACGAAGGAGATCCGTTAGTTACATTTCTATATGAAAAATCAAGGTCTGGTGATATAACGCAGGGTCTTCCAAAGGTGGAACAAGTCTTAGAAGTTCGTTCGATTGAGTCAATATCGATGAATCTAGAAGAGCGGATTTCTAATTGGAACGAAAGTATAACAAGAATTCTTGGAATTCCGTGGGGATTTTTGATTGGCGCGGAGCTCACTCTAATAC